TATTAGGTCTTAGTATAATTTGAGTCTAAAAACTAAAATGTGATTTTTAATTAAAATTTAAAACTTACTACACTATATATATATGAATGGTGTTTGTTGGTTAACAAATAAAATATACAGTTTCTAGCATTTTCCTGTTTCTTAGGGGTTTGCAGGAGTGTTAGGCATGTTAGGACTGTAGGGGGTAAGGGGGTTTGTCGGAAATAAACCAAGAGGGGGATATCTTAGAAACTTCAGGACTAAATATCTAGTCTTATGCTTTAGTAATAGATATATGCAATTCTTATGTAATGTCTTTCCAACATTAATTACTATTACTCATTCAAGGAAATGTTCACCCTTGTTAGTAACTACCGTGCGCACTCTGAAATGCTAAATGAAAGGAAAACAAAAAAAGGAACCAGCTGCCCCTGTGGAGTGAACGCCCGGCTTGGGGGGTAACGAGTCGAATGATTTCCACCATTAACTTATGCTAGCGTCGATGAAAGTGTAAGGATTAATAAATTAATGGACCTGAAGTAGGAGCCAAATGCCAGGAATAATTCACCTTTTAGGTAGCTACCCTCACTATTTGGGCTCCTGACCATCAAGAACCGTATGCATTAAGTTATGGACTTGTTGGTGGTCTCTTACTACATTAAAATGGTTCATTTGTCTATTTTTTGAGTCCTGGTATAAATTAACCTATGGGTTTTGTGTTAGGTCTTAAATTTCCTTAACATTCTATGGTTATTTTATTTATTAAACATTAATGGTTTTAATCTACCTTAGTTTAATGTATTAGTTCTATGGTTTAATTAAATCAATGGTTTTTATACATAATATGTTCTAGAAAATTGAATATAGTGCACTATATATATATATGAATTATCCATATATGCATTCAGAAAATAGTTTAAGCAGAATTTTAGCTTTGGGAGTTAAAGGCGGGAGTTTGATTCTCCCTTTTCTGAGCGTAAGGGGGGACTTTAACCCCCGACCTCCAGTTTACAAGACTGGCGCTCTTAAACTGAGCTACTGATGCATATTCATTTGAAAGCTTTATTTTCCGTTCAGCCGCTTATAGGAATTAAGAATAGGAAAATTAGAAAATAAATAATGGATGCTACTTGTCCAATAACAATATATGGTGCTTCTACAGGCATACCTCCGATTCACGTGAGAATAATTATGTCAGCGACTAAAGCTCAAAAAAGAGTTTGACCTATTGGTCGGAAAGTTAACCCTCGTTGCTTTGAGGTGTGTAGGATAGGAACTAACATAAGGACTAAGATGGAGGAAAGGAGGGCTAATACACCACCGAGTTTATTGGGAATAGACCGAAGGATAGCATAGGCAAAGAGGAAATACCACTCTGGTTTAATATGGGGTGGGGTAACCAATGGATTGGCTGGGGTAAAGTTATCCGGATCTCCCAGTAGATTGGGTGAAAATAAGGCGATGCTGATAAGGGCAATTAGGAGCACAGCGAAGCCTAGGAGGTCTTTATAAGAGAAATAAGGGTGAAAAGAGATTTTATCAGCGTCCGAATTTAGTCCGGCTGGGTTATTAGACCCTGTTTCGTGTAGGAATAGGAGGTGGACCAGTGTGGCAGCGGCAACAATAAATGGAAGAAGGAAATGAAAAGCGAAGAATCGCGTAAGAGTAGCGTTATCAACTGAGAAACCCCCTCAGACTCATTGTACTAAATCAGTTCCAATGTAAGGTACTGCAGATATGAGGTTAGTGATAACTGTGGCTCCTCAGAATGATATTTGACCTCAGGGTAGGACATAACCCACAAAAGCTGTTGCTATTACAAGTAGGAGTAGAACTACACCAATGTTTCAGGTTTCTTTATATAAATATGAGCCGTAGTATAATCCTCGGGCAATATGTATGTAAATACAAATAAAAAAGAATGATGCTCCATTAGCATGTATATTACGAATTAATCACCCGTAATTTACATCACGACAAATATGGGTAACTGAGGAGAATGCTGTTGCGATATCTGAGGTGTAGTGTATTGCAAGGAATAATCCAGTAAGGATTTGTGCTCCTAAACATAGTCCTAAAAGAGACCCGAAGTTTCATCATAGAGAAATATTTGATGGTGCAGGAAGGTCTACAAGGGCATCATTAGCAATTTTTAAGATAGGGTGAGTTTTTCGTATGTTGGCCATTATGAGTTCCTGTAGTTGAATACAACGGTGGTTTTTCAAGCCATAGGTCCTGGTTAAAATCCTGGTTGGAATTATGACTTATTTGATGTCTTTATTATTAGTAGGGTTAGTTTTTGGTTTAGTAGGAGTGGCTTCAAACCCTTCTCCTTATTTTGCTGCTTTAGGATTAGTAGTTGTGGCTGGTGTTAGTTGTGGTATTATGCTTAGTTATGGGGGCCCTTTTTTATCTTTAGTGCTATTTTTAATTTACTTAGGAGGAATGTTAGTAGTCTTTGCCTATTCTGCTGCATTAGCCGCAGAGCCTTATCCTGAGACTTGAGGTGATTTATCTGTAGGCATTTACGGGTGTCTATATTTAGGAGGGGTGGTGATTACATCTTTATTATTTTTAGATGGGTGATTCGAGTGTTCTTGGGTACCAATTGATGAGTTATTTGACTTTTCTATCTCCCGTGGAGATATGTCAGGAGTAGCTCTAATATATTCAGAAGGGGGTTGAATATTAGTAATTAGTGCTTGAGTTCTTCTGTTAACATTGTTTGTTGTTCTCGAGTTAACTCGGGGTTTAGCTCGAGGAGCATTGCGGGTGGTTTAGATGAGAAGAGAAGATGCTAAGAATAGTGTAAGAATAAATAATGTTAGAAAGGTCTTGATAGCGCCTTTCTGGGCATTACTTGTGGTGGTAATTATAGGGGCATTTAGGGTGGCTGTAGCCTTAGGGCCTAGTTTTTCTAACCAAGTTAGATCGACGGTTTGGGATGCAATGTTTTGTCCAAGTAGTAACAACATTTTAGGTGACGTTCGGTGAATAATTGCAGGAAAAAACCCTAACATGTTTGAGAAAAAGTGTGTAGTTAGTTTAGGGGTAATGTTCTGTTGTTTTAGAACAGTTTGGGCAAGTTCTAGGGCTAAAAGTAGACCTAAGATTGTGACAATAAGGGCGGCTAGTTTAATTGTATATGGTATAGTTATTACTGGAGACTTGTTTGGGAGCATGTTAGAGGTAATAACAAATCCAGCAATAATACTTCCCCATGCTAAACGTTTGATAGGGTTAATTACTAATGGGTTGTTCTCGTTAATAGGAAGAATAGGGTTGAATCGAGGGTGGCCCATAACTACCAAATAGGTTAATCGGAGGCTATAAATAGCGGTAAAAGAGGTAGCCAAAAGTGTAAGGAGAAGGGCTCAGGCGTTGATGTAAGAGGTGTTTAGTGCTTCAATAATAGCGTCCTTAGAAAAAAATCCGGCTAGGAAAGGTATACCTGTAAGAGCAAGACTACCTAAAGTAAGAGAAGAGGAAGTGAATGGGGTCAGGTGATGTAAACCGCCCATTTTACGAATATCCTGCTCGTCATTAAGGCTGTGAATAATTGAGCCAGAACATAGGAAAAGTATTGCTTTGAAGAAAGCGTGTGTACAAATGTGAAGAAAGGCTAGTTGTGGCTGGTTGAGGCCAATAGTTACTATTATTAAACCCAGTTGACTTGATGTGGAGAAAGCTACAATTTTTTTAATATCATTTTGTGTTAAGGCACAAGTAGCGGTAAATAGTGTAGTTAGTGCTCCTAGGCATAAGCAAAGAGTAAGGGCGGTAGTATTTTCTTCCATAAGGGGGCTTATCCGGATTAGTAAGAAAATTCCTGCAACAACCATTGTGCTTGAGTGAAGTAGGGCAGAGACCGGAGTAGGACCCTCCATGGCCGAAGGCAGCCATGGATGGAGTCCAAATTGTGCAGATTTACCTGTAGCTGCTAAAATCAATCCAAGCAGCGGAAGAGTAAGATTCTCACCTTTAATTGATGAGAATATTTGATGTATTTCTCACGAGTTTAAGTTGGTAGCCATTCATGCTATTGCTAAAATAAGGCCAATGTCCCCCACTCGGTTGTAAAGTACAGCCTGAAGGGCTGCTGTGTTAGCGTCTGCTCGGCCGTACCATCACCCAATAAGCAGGAAAGATATGATTCCAACTCCTTCTCATCCAATAAAAAGTTGAAATATATTATTTGCAGTAACTAGAATAATTATAGCTACTAAGAATATGAGTAGATATTTAAAAAAACGGTTTATATTAATGTCCGATGCTATGTATCATAATGCAAATTCCAGAATCGACCATGTTACGTAAAGGGCTACAGGGGTAAAAATAATAGAGTAAAAGTCAAATTTAAAACTTACGTTAACATCAAAGGTCAAGGAGTTTATCCATGATCATGTAGTGATAACAGTTTCCGTACCCTCATTAAGAAACAGAAATAAGGGTGCAAGGCTAATTATAAATGCTATCTTAACAGATGTTTTTACATATAAGGTAGATCAGTTTGAGGGAAGGGGTTTAGGGGATAAAGTTAATAATACAGGGGAGATCAGGAGTACAAAAATAATGATTAGGGTTGAAGATATAAGTAAAGGGGAGAAGTGCATAGCTGGTGCTTGGATTTGCACCAAGAGTGTTGGCTCCTAAGACCAATGGATAACTGTTATCCTTCACGAGCGGGCGAGTGAGCCTCAGAGTTTAACTGAGGGGGCATAAGTTAGCAGTTTTTGTTGTCTTCGGACCTCTCTCGGTGGGTAAGGGGGTTTTAACCCCTATTTTTAGAATCACAATCTAATGTTTTGACTAAACTATACCTACAAAAAGCTCAACCCCATAGTAGTTCTGGTTTAAAAATTAGGAGGACAAGGGGAATAAGATGAAGGGTAATGAGTAAGTGTTCCCGGGAGTGGGAAGGTTCTATTAGAATTAAGTGGTTGGTCAGTGGGCCTCGTTGTGTTATCAAGAATAAGTAAAGGGAGTAACCTGCCGTAATTAGAGTCCCAGCCCCTGTAATAGCAATGGTTCATATTGATCAATTAAAGAGTGAGGAAATAATAATTAATTCTCCTATGAGGTTAGGAAGTGGGGGGAGGGCTAAATTAGCAAGGCTGGCAATAAATCACCAGGTCGCCATTAGGGGGAGAACTATTTGTAATCCTCGAGCTAGAAGTATTGTTCGGCTATGTGTGCGTTCATAACTAGTATTGGCTAAACAAAATAATGCTGAAGACGTTAAACCGTGGGCAATTATGAGAATAAGAGCTCCGGTAAATCCTCAAGGGGTTTGGATAAGGATACCGGCAGCTACTAAACCTATATGGCTAACGGAGGAATAAGCGATTAGCGATTTTAAGTCGGTTTGACGTAAGCAGATTGATCCAGTCATAATAACCCCTCATAAAGCTAAGATAATAAATGGATAAGATAATTCTTTACTAAGGGGTTCTAAGTTTGTTATTACACGTATTATACCGTAACCCCCTAGTTTTAGAAGGACGGCAGCTAGAACTATAGAGCCAGCGATTGGTGCTTCTACGTGGGCTTTGGGTAGCCAGAGATGAACTCCATATAATGGCATTTTTACTAAGAATGCTATGAGACACCCTGCTCACCATAATTTATCTCCGAATGTGAAGAGGTTAATAGGGTTAGAATATTGTATTGTTAAAAGGGATAATGTTCCGATGCTATCTTGAAGCATTAGCAGAGCTACTAAAAGTGGCAAGGATCCAGCGAGTGTATAAAATAAGAAATAAATTCCTGCGTTTAGTCGTTCGGCTTGATTACCCCAACGAGTAATAATAAGAAGTGTAGGAATTAATGTGGCTTCAAATATTACGTAGAATAAAATTAACTCTGTGGCACTGAAAGCCATGATTAAGAATACTTGCAATGAGGTTAAAAGCATGATGTAAGTACGCTGTCGATTAATAGGTTCATTAGCTGTGTGGCTTTGGCTTGCTAAAATTATTAAAGGTAGTAACCAGCATGATAAAATTAAAAGAGGTGTTGATAAAGGGTCTGTTGCTATTAGGGTATTAATAGTTGATCACCCTGTCTCCAACGGTCATTTTGCTCATTGAAGGCTTAAAAGAGCAATCAGGAGGCTATGTATAAGGGTTAGAGGTCATAATCACTTGTTTGGAAGTAATCATGTTGTGGGGATTAGTAAAACGGTAGGGATTAGGATTTTTAACATTGTAGGATGTTTAAGGCTTGAAGGCGATCTGTTCCGTGTGTTCGGGAAGTTGCTACAAGCAAAGCTAGGCCTGCACTTGCTTCACATGCTGAAAAGGCTAATAGAAGTATAGGAGAGGGGGAGAAACTAATTGAGCCGAGTTGTAAGGTCCATAGAGAAAGGGTAACATAAAGAGATAATATTATACCTTCTAAACATAAGAGGGCTGATAATAAATGTGTTCGATGAAAAGCTAATCCTGTTAAACCCAGGATAAAGGCAGAGGATAAGGTGAAGTGTACGGGCGTCATTTGACGATCATGGAATTTAACCATGTGTTTTTGAGCCGAAATCAAATGTTTTAATTAGACTAATCGTCTATTCTGCTCACTCAAGACCTCCTTGGATTCATTCGTAAACTAACCCTAAGGTTAACAAGATGAGTACTAATGAGGCTCATATAAATGTGATAGTGGGGAGTGTGAGTTGAATGCCTCAAGGTAGAGGAAGAAGGAGGGCAATTTCTAAATCGAAAAGAAGGAATAAGATAGCTACTAGAAAAAATCGAAGTGAGAAAGGAAGACGTGCTGAGCCAAGGGGGTCAAATCCGCATTCGTAAGGTGATAATTTCTCCGAGTCCGGGCTTATTAAGGGGAGTCAGAATGAGACAACAGCCAAAACAATTGAAAGTGCTGTAGTGATAATTAAAATTGTAGTGAGTAAATTCATTATCTTTTCTTGGAGTTTAACCAAGACCATGTAATTGGAAGTCACTTATACTGTTTAGTACTAAAAAGATTATGATCCTCATCAATAAATTGAGACGTAAAGGAACAGTCATACTACGTCTACAAAATGTCAGTATCAAGCAGCGGCTTCAAAGCCAAAGTGATGTTCTGATGTAAAATGGTATTGAATTTGTCGGATAAGACAAACTGCTAAGAAAGTTGAGCCAATAATAACATGGAGTCCATGGAAACCCGTAGCTACAAAAAAGGTTGAACCATAAACCCCATCGGCGATAGTAAAAGGGGCTTCATAATATTCTATGGCTTGAAGGAATGTAAAATAAAATCCGAGAAGAATAGTTAGTATTAGTGACTGAATAGTTTGTTTTCGTTCACCCTCTATAATACTGTGATGGGCCCAGGTTACTGTAACTCCGGAAGCTAAAAGTACAGCTGTATTAAGTAATGGGACTTCAAAAGGGTCAAGGGTTGTAATTCCAGATGGAGGTCAGCATCCTCCTAGCTGGTAAGTAGGGGCTAAGCTTGAGTGGTAAAAGGCTCAGAAGAACCCTAAGAAGAAGAATACTTCAGAGGTAATAAATAAAATTATTCCGTAGCGAAGGCCTTTTTGAACAGGAGGGGTATGATGTCCTTGGAAGGTACCCTCTCGAATAATATCTCGTCATCACTGAAGTATTGTTAATAATAGAAGAATTAATCCTAGGTTTATTAAAATAGTGGAGTTGAAATGGAATCAGATGGCTAGGCCAGATGTTATAAGAAGAGCTCCGATGGCTCCCGTTAGAGGCCAAGGGCTGGGGTCTACTATATGATATGCATGTGCTTGATGGGCCATTAGACGTTTTCTTGTAGGTAAAGGCTTAAAAGTAAGACGAAAACATATGCTTGAATTACGGCTACTGCAATTTCTAAAATATTAAGAAGTAGAAGGAGACCTAAAGTTAACAAAGCTACGGATGGCATTATAGATAGAAGAACAAACACAGCTGTAGTAGTAAGTTGGATAAGAAGATGACCTGCCGTTAGATTAGCAGTGAGCCGAACTCCAAGAGCTAAAGGGCGGATAAATAGACTAATTGTCTCGATAATAATTAGAACGGGGATAAGGGGGACGGGAGTGCCTTCAGGAAGGAGATGAGCTAATGAGTGTGTTGGTTGGTTTCGCATCCCAATAACTACAGTAGCTAGTCAAAGAGGCACTGCTAAACCTAGGTTTAATGAGAGTTGAGTTGTGGGTGTAAAAGTGTAAGGCAAAAGTCCTAGAGTATTTATAGAAATTAAAAATACTATTAATGATGTGAATATTAATGCTCATTTATGACCTCCTGGGTTAATGGGTAACAGTAGCTGATGGGCAAATCGGTTTATAAACCAGCTTTGAAGGGTAATAAGACGGTTATTTGATCATCGAGAGGAGGGGGTAGGGAATAAAATTCAGGGAAGTGTAAGGGCTAATGCTATTAAGGGGATACCTAATAGTATGGGACTTATAAATTGATCAAATAGGCTTAATGTCATTGTCAGGTTCAGGGGGTTATTTTAAGGGTTTTTGTGCTTTGGGGATTTGGGTCGTTTGGGGTTTTGTGAGATGCTACTTTAGGGGGAATAATTGTGGTAAAAACAAATCATGAAAACACTAGAATTAAAAGTCAAGGGGCAGGATTTAATTGAGGCATATCACTAAGGGTGGTCAGGAGTCACCAATTTTTAGCTTAAAAGGCTAATGCTTCACCTCTATTTAGCTTCTTAGTGAGGCATCTTCAAGTATTAGTAAAGACCAGTCTTCAAAGTGTTCTAAAGGGACTGCTTCTACTACAATAGGTATAAAGCTATGATTTGCTCCGCAAATTTCGGAGCATTGACCATAGAACACACCAGGGTGAGATGTGATAAAGGCTGTTTGATTAAGTCGGCCGGGGACTGCATCTATTTTAACTCCTAAAGAGGGTACTGCTCATGAGTGAAGAACATCTTTTGCAGAAACTAAAATTCGAATTGGGGATTCTACAGGGATCACTATGCGGTGATCAGCTTCAAGTAGCCGGAATTGGCCAGGTGAGAGGTCATTAGTAGGAATTATGTAGGAATCAAATCGAAGTTTTTCGTAATCTGTATACTCATAACTTCAATATCACTGGTGGCCAACTGCTTTAATCGTTAGGTGCGGGTCATTTACCTCATCTATAAGGTAAAGAATGCGTAAAGAGGGGAGAGCAATAAGAATTAAGATAATTGCGGGGAGTACAGTTCAAATGATTTCAATTTCTTGAGAATCCAGAAGAAATTTATTTGTTAATTTTGTAGTAACTATAGCTACAATAATATATAGAACTAATGTGCTGATGAGAAAAACAATTATTAAAGCATGGTCGTGGAAATGAAGTAACTCTTCTATTACAGGTGATGCTGCGTCTTGGAAACCTAGTTGTGAGGGGTAAGCCATATTAAAGATGTGCAAGAGTTTAACTTGCAATTCTGCCTTGACAAAGCAGTGTAATGTTTTACTAACATCTCATAAAGAAAGTGACAGATAGGTTATGTGAGTGGCTTGAAACCATTTTAGGGGGGTTCAATTCCTTCCTTTCTCGTTAATTATGTCGAACTTGAACAAAAGCAGGTTGTTCAAAAGTGTGGTAGGGAGGGGGAGACCCATGGAGTCATTCAACATTTGTTGATATTAATTCAACAGAAAGTACTTCTCGCTTAGCAGCAAATGCTTCTCAAATAATAAAGAGGAACATAATTACGGCAATAAGAGATACTAATGAGCCAATAGAAGAAATGCTATTTCATAATGTGTATGCATCCGGGTAATCAGAGTAACGGCGAGGCATACCGGCGAGACCTAAAAAATGTTGGGGGAAGAAGGTGAGATTTACGCCCGTAAACATTACACCAAAATGGATTTTTGATCAGGTGTCATGTAAAGTGTATCCTGTAAATAATGGGAATCAGTGAACAAATCCTGCCATAATAGCAAATACGGCACCTATTGATAAAACGTAATGGAAGTGGGCAACTACGTAATAAGTGTCATGTAATACAATATCAAGTGAGGAATTAGCTAGTACAATCCCGGTAAGGCCCCCCACAGTAAATAAGAAGATAAACCCTAAAGCTCAGAGTAGGGGGGTTTCTCATTTGATTACACCTCCGTGAAGAGTAGCTAATCAGCTGAATACTTTAACACCTGTTGGGATGGCAATAATTATAGTAGCTGAGGTAAAATATGCTCGTGTGTCTACATCTATACCTACTGTAAATATATGATGAGCTCAAACAATAAACCCTAATAAACCGATGGCCATTATAGCTCAAACTATACCCATATAACCAAAAGGTTCTTTTTTCCCCGAATAATAAGCTACGATATGGGAGATTATTCCAAATCCGGGCAGAATCAAGATATAAACTTCAGGGTGACCAAAAAATCAGAACAGGTGTTGATAAAGGATAGGATCTCCCCCTCCTGCTGGATCAAAAAAAGTTGTGTTTAAATTTCGGTCAGTTAAAAGCATAGTGATGCCGGCTGCTAAAACGGGTAAAGATAGAAGAAGTAATACAGCAGTAATTAGTACGGCTCAAACAAATAAGGGCGTCTGGTATTGAGAGATTGAGGGAGGTTTTATGTTAATAATAGTAGTGATGAAGTTAATAGCCCCTAAAATTGAGGATACGCCTGCTAAATGTAGGGAGAAAATAGTCAGATCTACGGAGGCTCCTTGATGTGCTAAATTCCCTGAAAGAGGGGGATATACGGTTCATCCTGTTCCTGCCCCTGCTTCTACTCCTGATGAGGCGAGAAGGAGAAGGAAAGATGGTGGAAGAAGTCAAAAACTTATGTTATTTATCCGGGGAAATGCTATATCTGGAGCTCCAATTATTAAAGGGATCAGTCAATTACCGAAACCACCAATTATAATTGGTATAACTATAAAGAAGATTATAACAAAAGCATGGGCTGTAACGATTACATTATAAATTTGGTCGTCACCCAAAAGGGCTCCTGGTTGACTTAGTTCTGCTCGGATGAGAAGGCTAAGTGCAGTACCCACCATTCCGGCTCATGCACCAAATACTAGATATAGGGTGCCAATGTCTTTATGATTAGTTGAGAAAAATCAGCGTGTGATTGCCACAGGTAGGGTGGCTGAGTAAGCGGTGGATTGTAGTCCCACATACAGGGGTTTGAGCCCCCTTCATACCAAGTCCTGAGGTGTTAACATGTTAGATTGCAAATCTGAAGTAGCCGGCTAACGCCGGCCGGGGCTTTCCCCCGCCTTTCCGCCTTATTTAAGGCGGGGGAAAGTAGATAGATGCTCGCTGGTTAGAGCGCTTAGCTGTTAACTATGAAATTGAAGGATCAAGGCCTTCCTGTCTAGAAAAGCTTTAGCTTAATTAAAGTGTCTGCTTTGCATGCAGAAGATGTGGGTTAAATCCCTGCAAGTTTTACAAGGGCTAAAGGGTTTTCACCTCTGCTTGGGGCTTTGAAGGCCCCTGGTCTTCTAACCTAAGCCCTTAGTTTGCAAGTGCCATTATTGCTGGGAGAATGGGCAAGAGCATTAAGGTAAGGGTTGCCGAAATACTTAACGGCAAAGTATCTTGGGTTGTTTTAAATCGCCACTGGGCGGTTGCTGAGGTAATATTGGGAGATATAGTAAGCGTTATGGCATATGATAGGCGAAGGTAGAAGTAAAGACTTAGAAGGGCAGACAAAGCTGCTAGTGTTGCTACAGGGGCGAGGTCTTGTTTAGTTAGTTCTGATAGAATTATTCATTTAGGGCCAAAACCTGTAAGCGGAGGTAAGCCTGCTAAAGATAATATAATTAACGGAGTAAGGGCGGTTATTACGGGAGATTTAAATCATGAGTTTGCTAATGATCCAATTGATGTAGCTTTATTAAATTTTAATAGGTTAAAAGCTGCTATGGTTATCAGAATATAAGTTACTAAAGTAAGTAAGGTCAAAGAGGGGGAATACTGCAGGACTAGGGTTATTCACCCCAAATGGGCAATAGAGGAGTAAGCTAAGATCTTTCGAATTTGGGTTTGGTTAAGTCCTCCTCACCCTCCAACAAGAGTAGACATAATTGCCATAGTGGTAATGACAATTGTGTGTTGTGAAGTTAGTTGAGTGAGTAAGGCAAAGGGGGCTAGCTTTTGCCAAGTAGATATAATTAACCCTGTAGTTAGATCAAGTCCTTGTAGTACCTCAGGAAGCCATGTGTGGAGTGGGGCTAATCCTAGTTTGAGGGCTAAAGCCAAGGTAATGATAGTTAGAGGAAGAGGGTGGGATAATTCATTAATGTTTCATTGTCCGGTCATTCATGCATTTATTGAGCTGGCAAAAAGGATTATTGCCGCTGCGGTTGCTTGAGTGAGGAAGTACTTGGTAGAGGCTTCAACGGAACGGGGGTGATGGTGTTGAGCTATTAATGGAATGATTGCGAGGGTATTAATTTCAAGTCCTATTCAGGCAAGCAATCAATGTGAACTCATAAAAGTGATTGTGGTTCCAAGCCCTAAACCGAATAAAAAGATGGGGAGGATGTAAGGGTTCATTAGTAAAGGAAGGGTTTTAACCTGCATTTTTGGGGTATGGGCCCAAAAGCTTATTTAGCTGACTTTACTTAGGAAGTGGTGTAATGGAAGCACAAAGAGTTTTGATCTCTTTAGTAGGGTTCAAATCCCTTCTTTCTAAGAAGCTGGGCGGATTTTAACCCCCATAATCCACTCTATCAAAGTGGTCCTTTAATTCAGGCACAACTTCTACTAAACTTGTGGTGGAAGACCAGCTAGTGCAATAGGAAGGGACAGGTGTCAGATAACCAAGGACAGGGTTAGTGGTAAAAAGTTTTTTCAGATCAGGTGTATAAGCTGATCATATCGGAACCGTGGGTATGAGGCTCGTACTCATAGAAATAAAACAGATAAAAGAGTGGCTTTAATTATCAGGTTAACTGTTGTCATCTGGGGTAAAGATGGGATGTGTGATGCTCCTAAGAAAAGGGTAGCTGAGAGGGTATTCATTAAAAGAATATTAGCATACTCTGCTAAAAAAAACAGAGCAAATGGGCCCCCCGCGTACTCTACATTGAAACCAGAGACTAGTTCTGATTCTCCTTCTGTTAGGTCAAATGGGGCTCGGTTTGTTTCGGCAAGGGTTGAAATGTATCATATTGCTGCAAGAGGCCATGCTGGGACAATTAGTCATATGGTTTCTTGTGTGATTCCAAATGCTTGTAAGGTAAAGTTTCCTGTAAACACGATTAGTGCTAACAGAATTAACCCCAAGCTAACTTCATATGAAATAGTTTGGGCTACTGCTCGTAGGGCTCCGATTAGTGCATATTTTGAATTTGATGCCCATCCGGAGCCGAGAATAGAGTAAACGGCAAGACTTGATAGTGCTAGGATAAAAAGGATGCTTAGGTTAACATCCACAACGGGGAAAGGTATTGGAAGGGGGGCTCATAGCGTCAGCGCCAAAGTCAAGGCTAATATAGGGGTAGCTAAGAATAAAATAGGGGAGGCTGTGGAGGGACGAACTGGCTCTTTAATAAATAATTTTACACCATCAGCGATTGGTTGAAGTAAACCGTAGGGTCCTACAATGTTTGGGCCTTTCCGAAATTGTATATAACCCAAAACTTTCCGTTCAATTAGAGTAAGGAATGCGACTGCTAGAAGCACAGGTACAATGAAGATTAAGGGGTTAATAATATGTGTAAGAAGAATAGGGATCATAATTAGGAAGAGGATTTGAACCTCTGTTTAAAGGGCTTAGGTCTTTTGCATGTCCATGTTCTGCCATCCTAACTTACAGTTATTTACGGGTTTATGTTAAACCCCCTTACCTATTTAAGATATTTCAATGGGTGGGGGTAGGGCTTACCTTAGGCATGGGCCCTCCTTTCTCGGTCCTTTCGTACTAGAAAAAGGGGTGTTATAGATAGAAACTGACCTGGATTACTCCGGTCTGAACTCAGATCACGTAGGATTTTAATCGTTGAACAAACGAACCCTTAATAGCGGCTACACCATTAGGATATCCTGATCCAACATCGAGGTCGTAAACCCCCTTGTCGATAGGGACTCTTGAAGGGGATTGCGCTGTTATCCCTGGGGTAACTAGGTTCGTTGATCGGCTTTGCCGGATCTTTAGGTCAAAAATTTTGTTTCTTTGAATTGTCGTTCTGGGATTTAAGGTTAATTACCTCATTCCTCACGGAGGTTTCTTTTTACTCCGCGGTCGCCCCAACCAAAAATATTAGAGGGAGTATAAATTCGCTTATACCTTTTTAGGTTTGTTGCATAAAATCTCTCATCATTTAAAGCTCCACAGGGTCTTCTCGTCTTATAATAATATCCCCGCTTCTGCACGGGGAGATCAATTTCATTGACCGGGAGAAGGAGACAGTTAAGCCCTCGTCATGCCATTCATACAGGTCTTTATTTAAAAGACAAGTGATTGCGCTACCTTTGCACGGTCAAAATACCGCGGCCGTTAAACATATAGTCACAGGGCAGGCGGGACCTCTTATACATATAATGCAAGAGGCGGTGTTTTTGGTAAACAGGCGAGGCTTGTGGTTGCCGAGTTCCTTCTTCTCCTTTTAGTCTTTCCTTGTAAGCACTCCAGTGTGGGGTTAACGGTTTATTGGTGTTTGTTTTTCTTGTTTTTTCATTGATCTACACTACCCTCTTTTATTGGGACCGCTAATTTTCGGCGGGGGTTCGATCCGAAGTACACTTGGGCAAAGAGAGAATCATTTCTCTTATTACTCATATTAGCATTATCTCTCCTAATGGTGTAGGAAGGCCTGGTATGTTTAGGGGATGAAGAGTATTTGGCGGTATATATAGTTGCAAAGTGTTTGAGCTTTAACGCTTTCTATCTAGATGGCTGCTTTTAAGCCCACTAGGACACTAAGGCCTTATGAATTATGGTCTTTAACCTCCTAATAAAGTTGTTTCTTTTATCAAACAAGCTGTACCTTGTTTGATTAGCTGTAATTACTCACATTTGATCTTTTTAAGATAATCAGAATGAATAAAGGAATAATTACGCTGAGCTTCTACTCATTTCCCAGGCAACCAGCTATAACTATGCTCGGTTGGTTTATCACCTCTACTCGAAAGTCTTCCCAATCTTTTGCCACAGATACGGGTTTGCTCATTGATAGCTGCTTTGGAGTAGCTCGCTTAGTTTCGGGGTGTCAAACTGAAGGGCGCTTTGCTTGACTATTTCTTGCTAAAACATGATGCAAAAGGTACAAGCTTGAATCTCTGCTTTTTTTTACTTAATTGATTTATTTCATTTCTTTTTCACTTTTCCCTTGCGGTACTAACTCTGTTGCTCCTAATTCCTTTTTTGTCTCCCATACTAAGGTGGAAAAATGGTTTATTATTTAACTTTTGTGTATAAGGGTTTATTAATATTTGTTCATTGGTTTTGGGTATTGGGCTAGTTTTACGGTGTCAAGGCAGTCCAATTTGCATGGACAGTTTCTCGGTGTAAGGGAGATGCTTTACTAGTTAAGCTATGCTTTGGTATTCCAAGTGCACCTTCCGGTACACTTACCATGTTACGACTTGCCTCCCCTTATTTTTTCAGGCATTTTACTTAATTTTATGAGGCATTAGGGGAGAGTGACGGGCGGTGTGTGCGCGCTTTAGAGCCTATTTCAGAAGAACTCTCTATTTTCTTCTTACTACTAAATCCTCCTTCAGCTTTACTTTTCAGTAAATCATTCGTATTTATCGGTAGGATAAATGTAGCCCATTTCTTCCCCTACTATACACTACACCTCGACCTGACGTTTTGGGTTGTACTAATTTTGCTCACTAATATTCTCTCACAAGGTAAGCTGACGACGGCGGTATATAGGCGGGTATGACAAAGTAGGGTGAGGTTGAACGGGGGTTATCAGTTCTAGAACAGGCTCCTCTAGGTGGTTCTAAAGCACCGCCAAGTCCTTTGGGTTTCAAGCCAATGCTTGTAGTCCCCTGGCGGATTAAAAGTAAATAAATATCGGTGTTTACGGTTATGCATAGTGGGGTATCTAATCCCAGTTTGTTTCATAACTTTCGTGGAGTCAGAAGAGTAAAGCCACTTTCGTGGAAGATTCTCATATTTTCAAATGCGTATAACAGCTAGGAAAATGTTTAGCTTTAGTGTTAGGACTACTTAACCACTCTTTACGCCGTTCTCTGTCAGCTTGGGCCTCTCGTATAACCGCGGTGGCTGGCACGAGTTTTACCGGCCCTCTTAGCTTTAACTAAGTCAAGTTTGCACTTATGGCTTAATGTTTATCACTGCTGAATTCCCTTGGGGGTGTGGCTGAGCAAGGTGTTATGGGCTTCAATTAAGTGTGCCTGATACCAGCTCCTTGGACTCATAAGAGGGTGAAGGGCATCCTCACGGGTATGCGGATACTTGCATGTGTAAGTATAGCTATAGGCGACAGCAAAGTTAGGACCAGGCCTTTGTGCTCTTGGAATTTCCTACAATTCATTATAACATCTTCAGTGTTATGCTTTAGTTTTAAGCTACAATAGC